GCTAGCATAGCTTAAACCAAAGCGTAACACTGAAGATGTTAAGATGAACCCTAGAAACGTTCCGCAAGCACAAAGGCTTGGTCCTAACTTTACTATCAGCTCTAGCCCAATTTATACATGCAAGCATCCGCATCCCTGTGAGAATGCCCTTAACCCCTCTGCCCGAGGACAAGGAGCAGGCATCAGGCACGCACACCCAGCCCAAGACGCCTTGCTAGGCCACGCCCCCAAGGGAATTCAGCAGTAACAAACATTAAGCTATGAGTGCAAGCTCGACTTAGTTAGGGCTCCTTTTTTAAGGGTCGGTAAAATTCGTGCCAGCCACCGCGGTTATACGGAAGACCCTAGTTGATGGCCACGGCGTAAAGGGTGGTTAAGAGCATATTAAATAAAGCTGAAGGCCCTCTAAGTTGTTATACACACCCCGAGAGCACGAAACCCTTACACGAAAGTAGCTTTAAATTAGCCCTGAATCCACGAAAGCTAAGAAACAAACTGGGATTAGATACCCCACTATGCTTAGCCTTAAACCTAGATGTGTCCTTACACACACATCCGCCCGGGCACTACGAGCACAGCTTAAAACCCAAAGGACTTGGCGGTGTCTCAGACCCACCTAGAGGAGCCTGTTCTAGAACCGACAATCCCCGTTAAACCTCACCCCTTCTTGTTTTCCCCGCCTATATACCACCGTCGCCAGCTTACCCTGTGAAGGTAAAATAGTAAGCAAAATGGGCTCACCCCAGAACGTCAGGTCGAGGTGTAGCGTATGAAGTGGGAAGAAATGGGCTACATTTTCTACATATAGAATATTACGGACAGCACTTTGAAATAAGAGCTTAAAGGTGGATTCAGTAGTAAAAAGAAAATAGAGAATCCTTTTGAATTAGGCTCTGAGACGCGCACACACCGCCCGTCACTCTCCCCCCCCAACCCTATCATCCAAATTACTAATAACTCAGCACTAAACGCGGGGAGGCAAGTCGTAACATGGTAAGTGTACCGGAAGGTGCACTTGGAGTAACCAGCGCGTGGCCGAGACAGCCAAGCATCTCCCTTACACCGAGAAAACATCCATGCAAATTGGATCGCCCTGAGCTAAATAGCTAGCCAATAGTTAAGTAAACAGTACAACATTAAAATACTTAATAAAACTCCACAACCATAAAATAAAACATTTTACCGCCCAAGTATGGGAGACAGAAAAGGCGCAATATATGAGCTATAGAAAAAGTACCGCAAGGGAATGCTGAAAGAAAAATGAAATAAATCATTAAGCACAAAAAAGCAGAGATTTAACCTCGTACCTTTTGCATCATGATTTAGCCAGTCCAACTGAGCAAAGAGTGCTTTAGTTCAAGACCCCGAAACTAAGTGAGCTACCCCGAGACAGCCTGTTAATTAGGGCCAACCCGTCTCTGTGGCAAAAGAGTGGGAAGATCTCCAGGTAGCGGTGATAAGCCTACCGCACTTAGTTATAGCTGGTTGCCTAAAAAATGAATAAAAGTTCAGCCTTGCACTCCTCTCCTCACAAGTATTTTATAGTACAAGAGTAAGAGAAATATGCAAGAGTTAATCAAAAGGGGTACAGCCCTTTAGAATCAGAACACAACCTTACCAGGAGGTTAAAGATTATATTAAGCAAGACCCCCGCTCTAGTGGGCCTAAAAGCAGCCACCTAGATAGAAAGCGTTAAAGCTCAGGCGGACCAAAACTCTATTATTCAAATATTTTATCTAAAATCCCTAAATTTATTAGGCCACTCCATGCCCACATGGAAAAGATACTGCTAAAATGAGTAATAAGAAGGAACCCCTTCTCCTCAGCCTACGTGTATGCTAGACCGGACCCCCCACTAGCCATTACCGAGCCCAACCAAAGAGGGCAATGTGATCACCAAAAAAACCAAGAAATACCCACAACAACTAATCGTTAATCCAACACCGGAAGGCCAAATATATGGAAAGACTAAAAGAAAAGGAAGGAACTCGGCAAACACAAGCCCCGCCTGTTTACCAAAAACATCGCCTCCTGCAAACATCCTACGTACAGGAGGTCTTGCCTGCCCAGTGACAAATTAAACGGCCGCGGTATTCTGACCGTGCGAAGGTAGCGCAATCACTTGTCTTTTAAATAAAGACCTGTATGAATGGCGGAACGAGGGCTCAGCTGTCTCCCCTTTCTAGTCAATGAAATTGATCTGCCCGTGCAGAAGCGGACATAACAATACAAGACGAGAAGACCCTATGGAGCTTAAGATTTAAGATCACCTATGTAAAGAGTCAATGATACTAACTAAAATAGAAGCTGATCCCAATCTTTGGCTGGGGCGGCCGCGGAAGAAAACAGAGCTCCCGCGCGGACTGGGATACATCCTAAAACCAAGAGAGACATCTCCAAGCCACAGAACATCTGACCACAAGATCCGGCCAACAGCCGATCTACGAACCAAGTTACCCTAGGGATAACAGCGCAATCCCCTCCCAGAGTCCCTATCGACAAGGGGGTTTACGACCTCGATGTTGGATCAGGACATCCTAATGGTGCAGCCGCTATTAAGGGTTCGTTTGTTCAACGATTAAAGTCCTACGTGATCTGAGTTCAGACCGGAGTAATCCAGGTCAGTTTCTATCTGTAACGCCACTTCTTCCCAGTACGAAAGGACCGGAAAAAGAGGGCCCATGTTAACGACACGCCCCACCCCCACTTAATGACCCCCACTAAATTAAATAAAAGGAGGCAAGCCCCCCGATCGAGATAAGATTAATTAAGATGGCAGAGCCCGGTAATTGCAAAAGGCCTAAGCCCTTCTCCCCGGGGGTTCAAATCCCTCTCTTAATTATGAGTACTCCCCTAATTACCCACATAATTAGCCCCCTGACCTATATTGTCCCCATCCTATTGGCAGTAGCCTTCTTAACTCTAATTGAACGAAAGGTGCTAGGATATATGCAATTACGTAAAGGCCCAAACGTAGTAGGCCCATGTGGACTACTACAACCAATCGCAGACGGAATTAAACTATTTATTAAAGAACCTATTCGCCCCTCTACCTCCTCCCCCTTCCTCTTCCTCGCCGCCCCTATATTAGCTCTCACACTTGCCCTGGCCCTATGGGCCCCCCTACCTCTCCCATACTCCCTCGCCGACCTGAACCTAGGAATGCTCGTCATTATATCCTTATCCAGCCTAGCAGTATATTCTATCCTCGGCTCAGGGTGGGCCTCAAACTCAAAATATGCCCTAATGGGAGCCCTTCGGGCTGTTGCCCAAACTATTTCATATGAAGTCAGCCTTGGGCTCATCCTCCTATCTATTATTATCTTTACCGGGGGTTTCACCCTGCAAATATTTAATGTAACCCAAGAAGCAATCTGGCTATTATTACCAGCATGGCCCCTTGCCACCATGTGATATACCTCCACTTTAGCAGAAACAAATCGAGCCCCTTTCGACTTAACAGAGGGAGAATCAGAGCTGGTCTCAGGGTTTAATGTAGAATATGCGGGGGGGACCTTTGCCCTATTATTTCTAGCTGAATATACGAATATCCTCATAATAAATACCCTATCAACCATCCTCTTCTTAGGCACAACCTATGGCCCCCTCACCCCCGAACTTGCTTCCATAAGCATTATAATAAAAACCGCACTACTCTCCCTACTATTCCTCTGAGTACGAGCCTCTTACCCCCGATTCCGATACGACCAGCTCATACACCTAGTATGAAAAAACTTTTTACCAATAACCCTCGCCCTAATTCTATGACACACTGCCCTTCCCATCGCATTTATAGGACTCCCCCCCCAACTATAACACGGAGCCGTGCCCGAATGCCCAGGGGCCACTTTGATAGAGTGACTAATGAAGGCTAAAATCCTCCCAGCTCCTTAGAAAGAAGGGATTTGAACCCATAATCTAGAGATCAAAACTCCAAGTGTTTCCACTACACCACTTCCTAGTAAGATCAGCTAAATTAAGCTTTTGGGCCCATACCCCAAAAATGTAGGCTAAACCCTTCTCTTACCAATGAGCCCCTACGTCATTATAATTATTTTATCAAGTCTAGGACTAGGCACAACACTAACATTTATAAGCTCACACTGATTAATAGCCTGAATAGGCCTTGAAATTAATACACTAGCGATTCTGCCCCTAATAACCCAACACCGCCACCCTCGGGCAGTAGAAGCAACCACTAAATACTTCTTGGCCCAAGCCGCTGCGGCAGCAACGATCCTATTCGCCAGTACCATCAATGCATGGACTACAGGAGAATGAAACATTTATTATATATCTCACCCAGTTGCAATCACACTGATAACCATGGCATTGGCCTTAAAAGTAGGACTAGCCCCAATACATTTCTGAATGCCCCCCGTAATACAAGGCCTGGACTTATCTACAGGATTACTTATAGCAACATGACAAAAACTAGCCCCCTTTGCTCTAATTATCCAAACTGCCCCAACTATGGACCCACAACTATTAACAACACTCGGACTACTATCTGTATTAGTAGGAGGATGGGGGGGCCTAAACCAAACCCAACTACGAAAAATTCTAGCCTACTCATCCATCGCACATCTAGGTTGAATAATCATCATTGCACAATTTAAACCACAATTAACCACACTAGCCTTATTTATATATATTATCATAACAATTGCAACCTTCCTAACATTTAAAATAACCTCCACCACAAAAATTAACACCCTAGCACTATCCTGATCCAAATACCCCCTCCTTACCACAACAGCCGCCCTAACGCTGTTATCCCTTGGAGGACTCCCCCCACTAACTGGCTTCATACCAAAATGACTAATTTTACAAGAACTTGCTATACAACAACTCCCAGTAACCGCAACCATTATAGCACTAGGAACCCTCCTCAGTCTATACTTTTATTTACGCCTCTGTTACACCACAACCCTAACAATTTCCCCCCACACAAATAACTCCTCCACCCCTTGACGCCTCCAAAACACACAAAGTACTACACCCCTCACCACCTTCACAGCCACAACCCTCTTACTCCTACCCCTTACTCCACTGGCCCAAGCACTAACCAGTTAGAAATTTAGGATAATAAGACCAAAAGCCTTCAAAGCTTTAAGTAGAAGTGAAAATCTTCTAATTTCTGAATAAGACTTGCAGGGCTTTATCCCACATCCTCTGAATGCAACTCAGACACTTTAATTAAGCTAAAGCCTTCCTAGATGAGAAGGCCTCGATCCTACAAATTTCTAATTAACAGCTAGACGCTCAAACCAGCGAGCATTCATCTACTTTCCCCGCCTGCCGGATACTAAAGGCGGGGAAAGCCCCGGCGAGCGGTAACTCGCTTCTTCGGGTTTGCAATCCGACATGTCTACACCACAAGGCTGGTGATAGGAAAAGGACTTAAACCTTTGTTCATGGAGCTACAATCCACCGCCTAACCCTCGGCCACCCTACCTGTGATACTCACACGCTGATTCTTCTCAACCAACCACAAAGACATTGGCACCCTATACCTGGTATTTGGTGCCTGAGCTGGGATAGTTGGCACAGCCCTTAGCCTATTAATTCGAGCAGAGCTCGCCCAACCCGGCACCCTCCTGGGCGATGACCAGATTTATAATGTTATTGTCACTGCCCACGCCTTCGTAATAATTTTCTTTATAGTGATGCCAATTATAATTGGGGGCTTCGGCAATTGACTTGTGCCTCTAATAATCGGGGCCCCCGATATGGCCTTCCCACGAATAAACAATATAAGCTTTTGGCTTCTTCCTCCGTCCTTCTTACTCCTCTTGGCCTCATCTGGGGTGGAAGCGGGGGCTGGGACCGGGTGGACAGTATATCCCCCTCTGGCCGGAAATCTTGCACATGCGGGCGCCTCAGTGGACCTAACCATTTTTTCCCTGCATCTTGCAGGGGTATCCTCCATCTTAGGAGCAATCAACTTCATTACAACCATTATTAATATAAAACCCCCGGCAATCTCACAATATCAGACACCCCTATTTGTCTGGGCCGTCCTAATTACAGCCGTGCTGCTACTTCTGTCCCTCCCCGTGCTGGCCGCTGGCATTACAATATTACTAACAGATCGAAATTTAAATACCACATTCTTTGACCCTGCCGGGGGAGGAGACCCAATTCTCTATCAGCACTTATTTTGATTCTTTGGGCACCCAGAAGTATATATTTTAATTTTACCTGGATTCGGCATAATCTCCCACATTGTGGCCTACTATGCAGGCAAAAAAGAGCCATTTGGGTATATAGGAATGGTGTGGGCCATAATAGCCATTGGCCTCCTGGGCTTCATTGTGTGAGCCCACCATATATTTACAGTAGGAATAGACGTAGATACTCGAGCATACTTTACGTCTGCCACCATGATCATTGCAATCCCGACAGGGGTTAAAGTATTTAGCTGACTCGCCACCCTGCACGGTGGCTCTATTAAATGAGAGACCCCCATACTGTGGGCCCTAGGTTTCATCTTTCTCTTCACAGTGGGGGGACTAACTGGGATCGTATTAGCTAATTCGTCCCTAGATATCGTCTTACATGATACCTATTATGTAGTGGCCCACTTCCACTATGTACTATCAATGGGGGCTGTATTTGCCATTATAGGGGCCTTTGTCCACTGATTTCCCCTTTTTACAGGGTATACAATACATGATACCTGAACAAAAATTCACTTCGGAACAATATTTATTGGAGTTAACCTTACCTTTTTCCCGCAACACTTCCTAGGGCTGGCAGGCATACCACGACGATATTCAGACTATCCAGACGCCTACTCGCTATGGAATATTATCTCTTCAGTTGGCTCTTTAATCTCACTGACGGCAGTTGTAATATTCCTGTTTATTCTATGAGAAGCATTTACTGCCAAACGAGAAGTACTCTCTGTTGAACTAACAACTACAAATGTAGAGTGACTGCATGGGTGCCCCCCTCCCTACCACACATTTGAAGAGCCGGCCTTCGTGCAAGCCCAGGCCAACTAACGAGAAAGGAAGGAATTGAACCCCCATAAACTAGTTTCAAGCCAGGCACATAACCACTCTGTCACTTTCTTCCATAAGATGCTAGTAAAACAATTACCTTGTCTTGTCAAGGCAAAGTTGCAGGTTAAAATCCTGTGTATCCTAAGCTACTCAGCTTAATGGCACATCCATCACAACTAGGATTCCAAGACGCGGCCTCCCCTGTAATAGAAGAACTTCTACATTTCCATGACCATGCCTTAATAATCGTTTTCCTAATTAGCACCCTAGTACTATATATTATTGTTGTAATGGTTACTACTAGCCTTACTAACAAATACATTTTAGACTCCCAAGAAATTGAAATTGTATGAACAATTCTACCAGCAGTAATCCTTATCCTAATTGCCCTTCCTTCTCTTCGAATTCTTTATCTAATAGATGAAGTTAATGACCCCCACCTAACTGTAAAAGCCATAGGACATCAGTGATACTGAAGCTATGAATATACAGACTATGAAAACTTGGCCTTCGACTCCTACATAACCCCTACACAAGACTTAAGCCCCGGCCAGTTCCGACTGCTTGAGACAGACCATCGAATGGTGGTCCCAATAGAATCTCCCGTTCGAGTATTAATTACTGCTGAGGATGTACTACATTCATGAGCCGTTCCGGCCTTGGGCATTAAAATAGACGCCGTGCCAGGACGGCTAAACCAAACATCCTTTATTATAGCCCGACCCGGAGTGTTTTACGGGCAGTGTTCTGAGATCTGCGGAGCCAACCACAGCTTTATGCCAGTTGTAGTAGAAGCTGTACCCCTTGAACACTTTGAAAGCTGATCCTCTCTTATGCTTGAAGACGCCTCACCGGGAAGCTAAGCAGGGACTAGCGTTAGCCTTTTAAGCTAAAGATTGGTGACCCCCAACCACCCCCAGTGAAATGCCACAATTAAACCCTACCCCCTGGCTTGCAATCCTTATATTTTCATGACTAATTTTCCTAACAGTAATTCCTAATAAAGTCTTAAATCATGCCTTCACAAATGAAATCACAATATCTAACGCCGAAAACCTTAAATCCAACACCTGAAACTGACCATGGCATTAAACTTATTCGACCAATTTATAAGTCCCACACAACTGGGTATCCCCCTAATTGCTATTGCACTCACCCTCCCCTGAATTTTAATCCCCGCTCCAACAGGCCGCTACCAAAATAACCGACTAATTTCATTACAAAACTGATTTATTAAGACATTTACACAACAACTATTTACACCATTAAATCAAGACGGACATAAATGAGCAATAATTTTAACCTCACTAATAATTTTTATCCTAACACTAAATATACTCGGTCTATTGCCCTATACCTTCACCCCCACCACCCAACTGTCCATAAATATAGGACTAGCAGCCCCCCTATGGCTTGCCACAGTCATTACCGGCCTGCGAAATCACCCCGCTGCAGCCCTAGGACACCTTCTGCCAGAAGGGACCCCTACCCCCTTAATTCCAATTCTTATTATCATCGAGACAATTAGCTTATTTATCCGGCCACTCGCCCTCGGTGTTCGCCTAACTGCCAACCTCACAGCAGGTCATCTGCTAATTCAACTAGTCTCAACAGCAACAATTACATTAATGTCAGTAGTAGCCGTCACAGCAGCACTAACTGCCGCCCTCCTACTCCTATTAACTCTGCTAGAGCTAGCAGTAGCAATGATTCAAGCCTACGTATTCGTTCTTCTACTAAGCTTATACTTACAAGAAAATATCTAATGGCCCATCAAGCACATGCATATCACATGGTTGACCCAAGCCCGTGGCCCCTGGCGGGGGCCGTAGCCGCTCTCCTAATAACATCCGGTTTAGCAATCTGATTTCACTTTCATTCAACAGCCCTTATCACCCTCGGACTAGTACTATTACTTCTTACCATATATCAATGATGGCGGGATATTGTACGAGAAGGCACTTTCCAAGGCCACCACACCCCGCCCGTTCAAAAAGGCCTCCGATACGGAATAATTTTATTTATTACCTCTGAAGTATTTTTCTTTTTAGGATTTTTCTGGGCCTTCTACCACGCCAGCCTGGCCCCATCCCCCGAACTAGGGGGCCAGTGACCTCCCAGTGGTATTATAACCCTCAGCCCCTTTGAAGTGCCCCTTCTAAATACTGCTGTCCTCCTAGCCTCCGGCGTAACAGTGACATGAGCACACCACAGCTTAATAGAAGGAGAGCGCAAACAAGCAATTCAATCGCTTGCCCTTACAATTCTATTAGGCTTTTACTTCACCGCCCTGCAGGCCATAGAATATTACGAAGCCCCCTTTACTATTGCAGACTGTGTATATGGCTCAACCTTCTTCGTGGCCACAGGATTCCACGGGCTACATGTTATTATTGGCTCAACCTTCCTAGCCATCTGCCTTCTACGACAAATTCAGTACCACTTTACATCTAAACACCATTTTGGATTCGAAGCAGCTGCTTGATACTGACACTTTGTAGATGTTGTGTGATTATTCCTATATATTTCTATTTACTGATGAGGCTCATATCTTTCTAGTATTTAAGCTGTACGAGTGACTTCCAATCACCTAGTCTTGGTCAAAGCCCAGGGAAAGATAATGAACTTAATTATAGCCATTTTATTTATTTCGGCAGCCTTGTCCCTGATCTTAGCCCTAATCTCATTTTGACTCCCCCAAATAAGCCCCGACGCAGAAAAACTCTCCCCCTACGAATGCGGCTTTGACCCCCTAGGATCAGCACGGCTCCCCTTTTCACTACGATTCTTTTTAATCGCTATTCTATTCCTCCTCTTTGATCTAGAAATTGCACTCCTTCTTCCACTCCCCTGGGGCAACCAATTACCTGACCCCTCCCGCACACTACTTTGAGCTGCAATTGTCCTGATTTTGCTCACACTAGGCCTAATTTATGAGTGAATTCAAGGAGGCCTGGAGTGGGCTGAATAGAGGGCTAGTCCAAATAAAGACCTCTGATTTCGGCTCAGAAAATTATGGCTAGACCCATAGTCCCCTTATGGCACCAGTATACTTTAGCTTTACCTCAGCATTCACCCTAGGACTAATAGGTCTCGCATTCCACCGAACACATCTGCTATCAGCACTGTTATGTCTAGAAGGAATAATATTATCCCTATTTATTGCCCTAGCCTTATGAACCCTACAATTAGAATCAACGACCTTTTCTGCAGCACCTATTCTGCTCCTAGCCTTCTCAGTCTGTGAAGCAAGTGCAGGCCTTGCCCTACTAGTAGCAACAGCTCGAACCCACGGAACCGACCGCCTACAAGCCCTTAGCCTCCTCCAATGTTAAAAGTACTGCTTCCAACAATTATATTGTTCCCTACAATCTGGCTCTCCCCCCCAAAATGACTTTGAACCTCTACTATTCTTCAAAGTTTAATAATTGCCATTATTAGCCTTTCATGAATTAAATGGCCCTCAGAAACAGGGTGGACCGCCTCCAGCCTGTACTTAGGCACAGACCCCCTGTCTGCCCCCCTGCTAGTTCTTACATGTTGGTTACTCCCCCTTATAATTCTAGCAAGCCAAAATCACATCAAGGCGGAACCTACCACTCGTCAACGAAGCTATATTACCCTTTTAACCTCCCTACAGACCTTCTTAATTATAGCCTTCGGAGCCACCGAAGTCATCCTATTCTATGTGATATTTGAAGCCACCCTAATTCCAACCCTTATTATTATTACACGGTGGGGCAACCAAGCCGAACGCCTAAACGCAGGCACATATTTCTTATTCTACACCCTAACAGGGTCCATGCCCTTACTAATTGCCCTCCTCTTATTATATCAAGACCTAGGAACACTATCAATGCTAATTCTGCAACACTCCCCGTCCTTACCCCTTAACTCCTGAGGGGACAAAATATGATGAATGGGCTGCCTAATCGCCTTCTTGGTAAAAATGCCCCTTTATGGTATACATCTCTGATTACCAAAAGCCCACGTAGAGGCCCCCGTGGCAGGATCCATGGTACTAGCTGCCATCCTTTTAAAGCTAGGAGGATATGGCATAATACGTATAATAATTATTCTAGACCCCCTGTCTAAAGACATGGCCTATCCTATTATTGCGCTTGCCCTATGGGGCGTAATCATAACCGGCTCTATTTGTCTCCGACAGACAGATCTTAAATCCCTCATCGCTTACTCCTCTGTGAGTCATATAGGCCTCGTAGCAGGGGGAATCTTAATCCAAACCCCATGAGGTTTCACCGGGGCCTTAGTATTAATGGTTGCCCACGGCCTAGTCTCCTCAGCCCTATTTTGCTTAGCTAATACAACCTATGAACGAACCTACAGCCGAACCCTAATTCTGGCCCGAGGCCTACAAATTATCTTCCCCTTAACAGCCGTCTGATGGCTCATTTCAAACCTAGCAAATCTGGCACTCCCTCCCCTCCCAAACCTAATAGGAGAAATAGTAATTATCACCGCAATATTTAATTGATCTCCTCTAACCCTGGCTCTAACCGGAGCCGGGACCATGATTACTATAGCCTACTCCCTTTACCTACTCCTGACAACCCAACGTGGCCCAACTCCCCCACATATCTTTAACCTCCCGCCCTTCCACACACGAGAGCACCTACTGCTAACACTCCACCTCCTTCCCATCTTACTTCTCATCACAAAACCTGAAGTCATATGAGGCTGATGATACTGTAAATATAGTTTAACATAAAACATTAGATTGTGGTTCTAAAAATAGAGGCTAAACCCCTCTTATTCGCCGAAAGAGGCCAGAGGCTATAAGGACTGCTAACCCCTGTTTCCACGGTTAAACTCCGTGGCTCATTCGTACATACGCTCCTAAAGGATAATAGTACATCCCCTGGTCTTAGGAACCAAAAACTCTTGGTGCAACTCCAAGTAGAAGCTATGATAAATAGCATCATAACCACCACCCTCCTTCTAACATTAACAATTTTAATTTGACCCATCCTAATAACCCTGAACCCAGAGCCATTGACTCAGCACTGGGCAACCAAATATGCTAAAACTGCCGTAAGCACCGCATTCTTTATTAATGTCATCCCACTAATCCTTTTTTTAGATCAAGGGGTAGAAAGCATTATCACCACATGAAACTGAATAAACATCACAAATTTTGATATTAATATCAGTTTCAAGTTTGACCACTACTCCCTGATATTTACCCCCATTGCCCTATACGTCACATGGTCTATTCTAGAGTTCGCATCATGGTATATACACACCGACCCCTGCCTTGCCCGCTTCTTCAAATATTTACTATTATTTCTTGTAGCCATAATTATTCTAGTTACTGCTAATAATCTCTTCCAGCTGTTTATTGGCTGGGAGGGAGTGGGCATCATATCCTTCTTATTAATTGGCTGGTGACATGGCCGAGCCGACGCCAATACAGCAGCCCTACAAGCAGCCCTGTATAATCGAGTCGGAGACGTGGGGCTAATTCTCACTATTGCCTGAATTGCAACAAACCTCAACTCATGAGAGATTCCACAAATTTTCCTGCTATCTAAAGAATTTAACATAACACTACCCCTTTTAGGCCTCATTCTGGCCGCAATAGGAAAATCCGCCCAATTTGGGCTACACCCATGATTACCCTCTGCAATGGAAGGCCCCACCCCCGTGTCGGCCCTACTTCACTCAAGCACAATAGTAGTTGCAGGTATTTTCCTTTTAATTCGACTTCACCCATTAATAGAAAATAACCAACTTATTTTAACCACCTGCCTATGCCTCGGCGCCCTAACAACCTTTTTCACCGCCGCCTGTGCTCTAACCCAAAATGATATTAAAAAAATTGTAGCATTCTCAACATCAAGCCAACTAGGACTTATAATAGTCACCATTGGACTAAATCAACCACAACTAGCATTCCTACACATTTCTACCCACGCCTTCTTTAAAGCAATACTATTTTTATGCTCAGGCTCAATTATCCACAGCCTAAATGATGAACAAGACATCCGAAAAATGGGGGGCCTACACAAATTAATGCCTTTTACCTCTTCCTGCCTCGTCATTGGCAGCCTTGCACTAACAGGAATACCCTTCCTAGCAGGATTCTTTTCAAAAGACGCAATTATTGAAGCCCTGAGCACCTCCCATCTAAACGCCTGAGCCCTAGCCCTAACACTAATTGCCACATCTTTCACCGCAGTATATAGCTTCCGCATCATCTTCTTCGTAACTATGGGCTCTCCCCGGTTTCTGCCCCTGTCCCCAATCAATGAAAATAACCTAACAATTACTGCACCAATTGAACGTCTTGCCTGAGGCAGCATTATTGCAGGTTTTATTATCACCTCAAGCCTTCTACCATCCAATACCCCAACAATAACCATACCCCTCTATCTTAAAATAGCTGCCCTAGCAGTGACAATCCTGGGCCTTATCCTTGCCCTTGCCCTAACCGCAACAGCATCAAAACAAATCAAAATTAACCCTATCTCAATATTACATAATATATCTAATATACTAGGCTTTTTCCCCCCTCTTGTACACCGCCTTGCCCCAAAACTAAGTCTCACCCTTGGAAAACAAGCCATTAAATTTGATCAACAGTGGCTAGAAATAGGACCAAAAGGGCTCCACCCCCTATACCAAGCCCTCTCCTTAACATTTGATAACCTCCGTCCCAATATCATTAAGATTTATCTCGCTTTATACCTAATCTCAACAGCCCTGGTTACCACCCTCCTGCTCGCTCTAAATAGCTCGTAGGGCCCCCCGACTTAAGCCCCGAGTCAACTCCAGTACTACAAAAAGACACAGCAACAGAACCCAAGCACATGTAATTAATATCCCTCCCCCCCCGGAATATATTAAGAGAATCCCACCAATATCGCCCCGCACCACAAAAAACTCCTTAAACTCATCTACAACCACCCAATGATTACCCTGCCCCCCTCGAAATCACCACAACCCGAACCCAACCCCTAATAAGTATAATAAACCATAAACCTTAACTGACCCCTCCCCCCATGTCTCCGGAAAAGGCTCAGCGGATAAAGCCGCCGAATATGCAAATACTACTAATATTCCCCCCAAATAAATTAAAAATAGCATTAAACCAACCAATGACCCACCATGCCCCGCTAACACCCCACACCCCAATCCAGCAGCAACAGCCAACCCCAGCGCAGCAAAATATGGTGCAGGATTAGAAGCAACTCCCACCAGCCCAATAACAAACCCCAACAAAAGCAAATTAAGAAAATATGTCATAATTCCTGCCAGGATTTTAACCAGGACCAATGACTTGAAAAATCACCGTTGTTACTCAACTACAAGAATTTCATGGTTATCCGAAAAACTCACCCCATATTTAAAATTGTTAACGACGCACTAATTGACCTCCCCGCCCCCTCTAACATCTCTGCCTGATGAAACTTCGGCTCCCTACTACTTCTTTGCCTCATAATACAAATCCTAACAGGACTATTTTTAGCTATACACTACACATCAGACATCTCAACTGCCTTCTCCTCCGTGGCCCACATCTGCCGAGATGTAAATCACGGGTGACTCCTCCGCAACCTGCACGCCAACGGGGCCTCCTTCTTCTTTATTTGCCTCTACGTGCATATTGCCCGAGGCCTATACTATGGCTCATACCTGTATAAAGAAACCTGAAACATTGGAGTAATTTTATTTTTACTAGTAATGATAACCGCATTCGTAGGGTACGTCCTGCCATGGGGCCAAATATCCTTCTGAGGCGCCACAGTAATTACAAACCTTTTATCTGCAGTCCCATATGTAGGAAACGCCTTAGTGCAATGAATCTGAGGAGGCTTCTCCGTAGATAATGCAACACTAACACGATTCTTCGCATTTCACTTCCTTCTTCCATTCGTCGTCGCTGCAACCACCATCCTCCACGCCCTCTTCCTGCACGAAACAGGCTCCAACAATCCCACTGGATTAAACTCAAGCGCAGACAAGATCTCTTTTCACCCCTACTTTTCCTACAAAGATTTAGTAGGATTCCTCATATTAATCACGAGCCTCGCCTCTTTAACATTATTTTTCCCCGGCCTACTAAGCGACCCTGAAAACTTTACCCCCGCCAACCCCCTAGTCACACCACCACATATTAAACCAGAATGGTACTTCCTATTTGCATATGCAATTCTACGATCAATTCCTAATAAACTAGGAGGCGTATTAGCCCTATTATCCTCCATTTTAGTACTTATACTTGTGCCCCTGCTACACACCTCAAAACAACAAGGACTGACCTTCCGCCCGCTGACCCAGCTGCTTTTCTGAGCCCTCGCAGCAGACGTCGCCGTCCTAACCTGAATCGGCGGCATACCCGTCGAACACCCCTTTATTATCATTGGACAAATCGCCTCCGTCCTATACTTCTCATTATTCTTAGCTCTAAACCCATTAGCTGGTTGGTTAGAAAACAAATTATTTAACTTCAACTGCTCTAGTAGCTTAGCCCTAAAGCACCGGTCTTGTAATCCGGAGATCGAAGGTTAAAATCCTTCCTGGTGCCAGAAAAGAAAGATTTTAACTCCCATCTCTAGCACCCAAAGCTAGAATTTTAAACTAAACTATTTTCTGATTACAAGTATGTCTAGACATCCTCACATTCGCTATGGTATAGTACATATAACTATGCATGAGTACAGACTTATGCATGATTTTACATAATGGTTTAGTACAATAAAGGAAATTCAGCACAACACTTCATTTAACCATTTTTGATTTAACATAAATACCTAAGCAGTACTAATATACATAAAATCTTTGTCCCCAAAATATTCTTTAAAACTAAAATGTAAAACCAATATAAGTCCAATCAGAACATCGTTCATCTAACCAACTGGATCTAAATTTCCAACGGACAAGTCCCACCAATTTCAAGATCGTAATGCACATTATCCATCCAGGGTCAAGGACAATAATTGTGGGGCTTTCACAACTTGCACTATTTCTGGCATTGGTTCCTATTTCAAGGCCATAACATTATATATTCCGCCCTATATTATTTGACCTGGCATAGCTCATGGTGGGACCTCTCCGTAGCAAAAACCCCACATGCCGGAGGCTGTATTTTAAAAGGCATTTGGTTCTTTTTATTTTTTGGTCACTTTCATTTGGCTAAACCCATGCACACTCCCAAATATCAGTTAAGGTAGTCCTAGTTTCATCTGGCTAAACCCATGGACGCTACCAAATATTAAATAAGGTGGGACAAAAGACGGTGCAAGATACAATATTATGTGAGCCTTAAAGACTTATATCGATATAACTTGCATAGATTTATATCAAGTGCATACATTTTTCTTAATCACTACTCCTACCTGAGATGCCCCCCCCGTCTCGCGCGCGGTAAACCCCCCTACCCCCCAAAGTCGTAAGAGTCCTAATAAATCCTGTGAAACCCCTAAACCAGGTTAGGCCCGACCGACGTTTTTGACGAGTTGTGTGTGTGTCATATATATAGTGTTATAAATTTAAATTATATTGTATA